ATGGTTTTGAAAAATGAATTTCATTGATTGATTTAGAAGACCTGCGGCTCGATAGTCTCTCTCAAGACTTTCAAGAAAGTTTGAATCAAAAAAGAAATCAAGAATGAAAAAGAAAGTTCGAATCACGACGGAATCACTCGATTCCGGGGAGAACTTTCTATCTATTTCTCTAGATTCTATCTATTATATTGCGAATAACGAGATGAATCTATATGATCTATAATGATGATAGACTAATCATTGGTGTTTTAAGGAGTTTTCATTATTTCTCTATATGATCTATAATGATGTTGACTAATCATGGGTTTTTGAATGAAAAGTGAGAGTGAGAAGGAGTTTGCATTATTTCTCTATATGATCTATAATGATGTTGACTAATCATGGGTTTTTGAATGAAAAGTGAGAGTGAGAAGGAGTTTGCATTATTTCTCTATATGATCTATAATGATGTTGACTAATCATTGGTTTTTGAATGAAAAGTGAGAGTGAGAAGGAGTTTGCATTTTTTCTCTATATGATATATAATGATATAAACTAATCATTGGTGTTTGAATGATTAGTTAGAGTGAGTTTGCATTTTTTCTCTATATGATCTATAATGATATAAACTAATCATTGGTGTTTGAATGATTAGTTAGAGTGAGTTTGCATTTTTTCTCTATATGATGTATAATAATATAAACTAATCATTGGTGTTTGAATGATTAGTTAGAGTGTGACGGTAAATAATTTTTTTAATAAATGAACGAGGGTTCGACTTGCAGAAAAATTTGACCTATTTGTTTTAATTCAAATAACTAAATTCTCAATTTCAATAACCAAATCTTTTTGGCTATTACTCGAAATCGTGGATAGGGCAATTGTAGATATTTTTTTCTAAGTCGATTCTTTTGATTGGAGCCGCGCATATATGAATATTATCCAATATTCAATTAGTCTTAATTAGTGATCCCGCCTTAGTGAGTCCGTGATGAACTGTTGGGCCAGTCTTACATTTTTTCTCGGTCAACCGAGTTATTCTATTCCACCTCTTAGAAAGAAAAGAAGGCAAATCAAAATACTTAATAGCATGGCAATACATTTATACAAAACTTGTACCCCGCGCACACGCATGGAATATCGTTTTTCTTGCTTTTTTAAAACTAATCGAAGAAGGACTGTTATTCTGAACGTAAAGAACAGAAGACGTTTTGAAGAATTTGAATCTGGTGATTTTAACCAATATCAAAACAATCTAGTAATATGGTTAGTTAAAGTGATATTAAATCTAAAAGGGCACTTGATGCCACAAGAGTTACAAAATATCTTGGATAGCGTTAAGGTGTTCTGTCAGGAAGATCTTGAGTTGATTTCCAAAAATTGGTGTTTTTTAAGGGAATTGAGCGACGATAGAGTTCAAAATTCTAAATGCTGCCTGACGCAGATTTACGATGCCCGCGATCTGGATCGAGACGCAGTCGAGCTGGCCGACAACATGAAGACTTACATATCATTGCGACTCAACAATCAACCGGACGATAAGCGTTTTCAAATCATCGATAATTTAGAATACGTTTTTACAATGAGATCAGAAGAGGAAAGTCTTTCTGATGATATGTCTACCTTTTCCGGATTCTTCCAAGGTTTGGGGAGGGAGCTGAATGAAATCGCTGAGTTAATATCTGAGGTAACTGGGAAGTCGGGTTTGGAGTTGTTCCTTTGGGAAATGGGACCTAAAAACGTCTTGAAAATCAGAAAATATTATGAAAACTCATCATTAGGCTATGATGAATGTCAATTTTGCAACAGCTGCAGGGAGCAAGAGTCGGACATAAAAATGTCAAAATACGTACCTTGCTTCAAAAGTGCGCAGAAGCTGGAAAGTTTTCTGGCCTTGAGGTTTCGTAAAAATTTTTATACCCAGTTGCTAGACTTTCTACCCGAGATGGATGATGATTTTGAAGAATAAATTTCAGTCAATAAATTAATACTTCTCAAATTGAGAATCAAAAAGAAAGTTATCCCGGGAATCACTCGATTCCCGAGATAACTTTCTATCTATTTCTTTTCTATAGAGGTTTATGCGTCGTAAATTCCATTGGATAACCGATGAGTAGGACAGCGAATCGAAGGAAATTAGTAATAATGGAAAGGGCGGAAGATCTTTTTGATATTGTAGATACATATTCAGACTTGCGAGAATCTCTGGGTGTTCGGACATTCAATATTAGAGTGGATAGATAATTGACTTTATTAAATGGAAAGAATTTTTATACTTTTTCTAGAATTGATCTAACTAGAATTGATCTAAAAAGTCGAAAAAGAATTAGAGAAATAAATATCCAGATCTTGCCTTTAGATTATCTCTTCTTTATATAGAAAAAGAAAAGGATCCTTTTCAGGCGATAGGTCTAAGTTGCTATAACGTAATAAACCGATCACTTTTGGCAAAAGAGGAAGGCATTTGCAATCTTCTTTGATTTGAAAAGGACATTAGCAATGATTATTTTGTCTTTCATTTAATGCCTGTTGGTGTTCCAAAAGTCCGACCTATGCCACTTGAACCTGAACTTGAACATAACCAGCAAAAAGACAAATCCTACTTGCTCGAAAGAGAAAAAGAATTCATAGCCGACGAAGAAAAAGGAAAAACAGAAAAAGAATTGATAAAAGCAGAAAAAGAATTCATAGACGAAGAAGAAAAGGGAAAAAGAAGGAGAAGAAGATGAAAAAATGGAATAAAAGAAATAGCTAAAATCGAATCCATAAACTAAATAGAGATAAAGCCGACTATCGGACTCGAACCGATGACCATCGCATTACAAATGCGATGCTCTAACCTCTGAGCTAAGCAGGCTAGCATAAGAGAAATTCAACATGCATATAAATTCAATAAAATCGCAGAATCTTTGCTTGCTATGAAGTATATAATACTATTGAAATTGAATTCTTCGCTATTCAAAATTCTTCGCTTTCATAATAACTATATAGGAATCTAAAAAATAACACAAAATAGAATTACAAATAAATAGTAAATGTTCTACAATATAACGATTAATCTAGGGGTATATAATTTAGATTGATTTATCCCAATAATATCTACATTATAGATTATTGAATAATAAATTCCTAAATCTTCAAAATGTTTTTTTTTTCATTTTTGAATTCAATTGACATTTGATATTCTTTTTCTTATACTTAGTGAATTGGATTCCATATCCTCTAGATTTCTAATTCTAATTTTTGAATGGACTGATTTGTTATAACTAACTAGCCATTCCTCCGCTTTCATTCGTAAAGATGGAAGTTTGGACGAAAAATAGACCGTTTAAGTATTTGAAATTGCATAGAAAAGTGATCCTACGAGATAGATATATATAGAGGGTCTGTATCCACTTATATTGAATTGGAGATACATAAATGATAAAATCGTTTTTGATTGGCTCAAATAGGATCTTTCTAGAGAATATGAAAGAAGATAGACACGAACTAAAAGCTAAGAAAACACTTTTTCAAGATAGCAATAGGTATCTAATGAATGCAATGGTTTCAGTATAAATGAAAGAAAAGGGGAAAGGACATCACAGGGCGATCCTAATCCCAAAAGGGGGATATGGCGAAATGGGTAGACGCTACGGACTTAATTGGATTGAGCCTTGGTATGGAAACTTACTAAGTGATAACTTTCAAATTCAGAGAAACCCTGGAATGAATAAAAATGGGCAATCCTGAGCCAAATCCAGTTTTCTGACAATAACAACAGGTTCAGAAAGCGAAAATCAAAAAGGATAGGTGCAGAGACTCAATGGAAGCTGTTCTAACGAATGGGGTTGATTGTGTTGCGTTGATAGAGAAATTCTTTTATCGAAACTTCCGAAAAGTTGAATGATAAGCCTATAATATATAAAGGTATGCGTACTGAAATCCTATGAAATATCAAAAGATTAATGACGCCTGGAATCTGTCTTTTTTCTATGAAAACTGGAAGAATTGTTGTGTAATATATTCCCTATTCAAGAAAGAATAGACAACTCATTCACGCCCCAGTCTGAGAGATCTTTTGAAGAATTGATTAATCGGACCAGAATAAAGATAGAGTCCCATTCTACATGTCAATACCGGCAACAATGAAATTTATAGTAATAGGAAAATCCGTCGATTTTAAAAATCGTGAGGGTTCAAGTCCCTCTATCCCCAAAAAGCCCATTTGACTGTTTAACTCTTTTTCTTTAGATTTCTCCTGTTTGGTTAGCGGTTTCAAATTCCTTATCTTTGCCATTCACCCGACTCTTTTAGAAACTGATCTGAGCGGAAAGCTTTTTATCTTATCAGAAGATATATGATATATCTCATACATGTACAAATGAACAGAACAAGGAATACCGATTTGAATGATTCACGCTCGGTATTCTTTTTCATATTAAAACTTACCAAATTGTCCTTTTGCTGATCCAATCAATTCTAGACCTGGATGAGACTTTGTAATACCCTTTCAATTGACATAGACTTAAGTTATCTCGTAAAATGAGGATAGAACAGCGGGAATAGTCGGGATAGCTCAGCTGGTAGAGCAGAGGACTGAAAATCCTCGTGTCACCAGTTCAAATCTGGTTCCTGACACACGATTAGCCATCTCGGTTTTTCGAGATAGACCCCATCTATTTTCTAGATGGGTAAAGAGTTTTTTAGACAAAGTCTCTAAAACAGTCGATTCTATTTTCTATTGTTTTTTATTCTTTTTATCCTCTCCGTCAAAAAAATGTTCCTAATTATCCCGGTTATATTAGTTGGTTGAAAGACTCAAAAGTCTAAAGGAGTGGAAGGCTACAAATACACAAGATTCAGTTCCGATAGCAATACAAAAATCGACTTCTATATTCTTTCATTCCTTTGGATTTTTTGGATTTTTTTTGAGATTCTATTTTTGTTTCCTACTCCATTACATGACTTTCCTAGAGCCCGGCTAAGTGATGTACGCAATACAAAGTTCATGATGTAGAATTCATGTGGTTCAGCCTATT